TGGACTCCCCTTGTTCTGAACTAATCCACTGAACAAGGGTTACTATTTGTTCTATTCTATTGGTAATAATGAAACAATTCCATTCGTAGGAACAAAGAGAAGCAGATTTATTCTATACCCGATAAGTACCAATACGCAATGGGTGGTTGATACCATTTTCTATCAGTAAATGTGTCCTTCCTTATTCCTCATTAGAAGGCCCTATTCGTCAAAATTTTCCTTTATTTCTTCTTTTGTCTTTCTTTATGAATTTTTCTAATCTATGGATAAAATAAATACGATAAAACCAATATTATAAAGACAATAAAATAATGTTGTTACGTTTCCACATCAAAGTAAAATATAGTACTTAGTTCTTTTTTCTTTCAATTAATGCCTATTGGTGTTCCAAAAGTACCTTTCCGAAGTCCTGGAGAGGAAGATGCATCTTGGGTTGACGTATAGTGCGACTTGTCAGATATATTGGGTCATATGGGATTTCCCCGTTCTCTCCCCCGATCGAGATATCCTCTGTTTCGCCCAAGAAAGATAAATTGAATCATCAAAAATTTGGAGCGTGAAGCACAATTAGATCCATTGTTTGGGGGATTCACATTACTATTATCAATTAGAATAATTTATGGTTGGCTTGGTTGGACTAAAAAATGAAGTATCCAGGCTCCGTTTAGAAAAAACCCAATTGGTAATATATCTATGATTACTACTTGTATCATAAATGATTCCTGTTTGGTATTTGTAAAGAGATCCTATTTGTCAAGCGAGGGAATCTCAAACTAAATACTTGGTGAAAGGTATGAAATGAATTGAAAAAAAAAAAAGAAAGTCATAACAAAAAGAAATGGTAATGGGAAGATTTGTCCTATATGTGCAAATCAAAATCGGGCGGATCTTTACCCGGAGTAGAGCATAAACCTAAAAAGATGAAAGAGACCCATTCAGGAACAAGAAAATACCATCGTGATTTGGATTGAATCTCGATGAAACAATACATCAATGAGAAGTTAATTCGATAAGTTTAGTGACTTTTTTTCTATTATAAGGAAGAAAGAAGTTCAAATTCGTCTTTATTGAAAAATCGAAGAAAAAGTCCTTTCATTAGAAGTCAGAAAAAACCTGCTATGAAAAAAGAATAGGAACAAAGAAAGAGGACTTGAATCTATACATTGATTCTTTTTTTTTCGCAATTATTTTTTGAACCGTATGCGTCAAAAGGTGCATGTACGGTTCCTAAGGGATACAATTTTACCCTAATCAACCGACTTTATCGAGAAAGATTACTTTTTTTAGGCCAAGAAGTTGATAGCGAGATCTCGAATCAACTTATTGGTCTTATGGTATATCTCAGTATCGAGGATGATACCAAAGATCTGTATTTGTTTATAAACTCTCCTGGCGGATGGGTAATACCTGGAGTAGCTATTTACGATACTATGCAATTTGTGCGACCAGATGTCCATACAATATGCATGGGATTAGCCGCATCAATGGGATCTTTTATCTTGGTTGGAGGAGAAATTACCAAACGTCTAGCATTCCCTCACGCTTGGCGCCAATGAGGTTTTTTTTTATTTGAGAGAAAAAAGAAGACTATGCCTTCGCCATATGAATATTAAGTAATAATAGCATGGCACTTCGAATTCGATATGCAAAATTTTTGTCTTGTTTTTTTTTCAAAAGATTCGATTATGTATCGAGAGAGTAGTATGAGATAAAAGGTATTTCCGATTTCTCTTATCTATCGGGAGTCCAGTTCAGCGTCACAAACTTTTTTGTTTTCACACCGAAGGGCTCTTAACAATATTTATGTTATAAAAAAAGAGGGCGAAAAAAAAAAACAAGATTTTTCCTTATTTGATTGGATCAAAAAGAAACTTTGGGATTGCTGAATCAAAGACAAAAAAAAGAATCCATTTTAAAATAGAAAGCAACGGAGCCATCATAGTATTTTTTAACTCCTCTGAAAGGAAGGGTGGCAATTTGATCATTTATCCATCTGGGTCTGATAGATTCTATTTTTCTCTTTCTTCAATGGAAGGTAAGGGTCAATTTTATTGTAGAGCCGTATGCAATGCACAAAAGATAATGCCCGTACGGTTGTTCAATTCTATCTTTTTTTTTCCTATTATTCTTTATCTTTCTTTCTTTTCTCTTCGTTTCATCACGCGAGATAGAGAACTGTTATATCATCAGGGTAATGATCCATCAACCTGCTAGTTCTTTTTATGAGGCACAAACGGGAGAATTTATCCTGGAAGCGGAAGAACTGCTGAAACTACGCGAAACCCTCACAAGGGTTTATGTACAAAGAACGGGCAAACCCTTATGGGTTGTATCTGAAGACATGGAAAGAGATGTTTTTATGTCAGCAACAGAAGCCCAAGCTTATGGAATTGTTGATCTTGTAGCAGTTGAATGAAAATAAGATGGATTTTCTAAAAATCCGTGATTTGAGATTTTATCTACGAGTTTAATATTCTATTAAATAGAAATAATTCATAAT